ACACCTATGGGTTCCCTGTTGCAGGTCAACCCTCCTCCACTAGTACCAATAGGCGGCACAAGGGAAGAAGCACTACGTCTAGGAATCAACAATACGAAACCCTTGTTTTCAAATATATCTTTATTCCTTTTCCTTGTTTGGGATCGGGACTCCCAAAAATAATGGTTGGGACAACAAACATCCATCTCGTTCGTACTTTGGATACCCGTGGAACCATTGAAGGCTGTTGAAGTGACTAATTCCTTAAACTCAAAAATAGAAAGAATAATTAAGGGGCGTTGAGGACAAAGAAATTGCTGGAGTTATCTTTTTATCTAGTACCAACGTGCTTGATGTTAAGAAAAGATCTTTTGCAGGAAGGTTGGCTAGAGATTTCTTGTAAAAACACTAGCCCCGCTTAGTTCATAATGAAAAAATTTCAATCTTTTTTCATTCTTAATTCTATAGTATAATTTTCATTATGCACATAAGGGAGAAGCCGTATGAGATGAAAATTTCACGTACGGTTTTGGAACGGAGATTCTTTTAATCGAATGACGACCGTAACGGATGTCGGCTCAATCCGAAGGAAATTATGCGGAAGCTTTACAGAATTATTATGAAGCTATGCGACTGGAAATTGATCCCTATGATCGAAGTTATATACTCTATAACATAGGCCTTATTCACACAAGTAATGGAGAACATACGAAAGCTTTGGAATATTATTTTCGAGCCCTAGAACGAAACCCGTTCTTACCACAAGCTTTTAATAATATGGCCGTGATCTGTCATTACGTGCGACTATCTCCACTATAGAAAGAAAAATAAAGGGAAAATACGCTAGTAAATACTAGAAAAAACGAAAAATACGGGCTTTCTACATATGTATCGTACCAAATACGATTTTTATTAGCTGTAGCAAAGAAATAAACTTTATAGAAGCCAAAATATGAAGAACTAAAATGCCTAGATACTTTTTGATTCTATGGATAAAAGATTTAATTGATAGAGAAAGCGCCGTAAAGATCAATTAGCGAAATTTTTGGCCGATACAATAATAACTGCTTACTTTTACTTATCCAGAATATGAGATAAAAATTAGGAATCAATTTATGTAATAGAGTTGATCCCCTACGGTATTGAGCAGCGGTGTAGCATCAAATCCCAAAGATAGTAAGTCTTTCTTATTCTGAAAGTCTTTTTCAACAATTCTATATCTTCAAAGATTGTATCTAAAATATAGAAATGTAGAGATTATAAATACAATATTTATTTATATATGATATGATATATGAAACCGGGATAGTTACCTTTAAGAAAAAAGGTAGAATGCCTCTGCTTTATTCTTCTGGCTTTATTCTTCTGAAGGTGGGAGAAAAGATAAAACTAATTCTTTTTTTATTTAAATAAAAAAAAAAAAGAAAGTTTGAAACTTTTGTAATTAACCTCTTTTGGTTAGCTCGAAAAACCTAAAAACGGAACGGCAAAAGAAAAAATTGACTGTCGATGAGCGAGCCGTATGAGATAGGAAACTCTCAAGTACGGTTCTAAGGGAAGGAAGTTACCCTCCTATTCCGCCCGTGGAGAACAGGCCATTCGGCAGGGCGATTCTGAAATTGCGGAGGCTTGGTTCGATCAAGCCGCTGAGTATTGGAAACAAGCTATAGCACTTACTCCTGGAAATTATATTGAAGCACAGAATTGGTTGAAGATCACAAGGCGTTTTGAATAAGAATACTTTAAAAGAATACTTTAATTCTTTTTTATTTAGAATTTGTTCTAAATTTTCATTTTCTATTTAGTAGAATTAGTTAAGTTATTAGAATTCGATTCAGTGTTTATTGTACCTATCAGTCAACTAAAACGGATCATTTTTGGGAAGAACCAATCAAAGAATTTCATCATATCCTTTCTAATATCTTTTTAAAGATTGTTCTATTTCGTCTCTTATTTCCTAAGATAAACGATACACAGATAGAGTAGAGAATCTATATATTTGATTTTCTGCTACTAAAATAAAATGAATAAAAGAAACTTTCGAATGAAATGAATAGATACCAGGTTGTTTCTTAGGAATGAATAATGGGAATGAATAATGGCTCTTTACGTGATTGTGAATCTAATTGGAAGAGAATAATCAATCTATTTTATGTAAGACATAAAAGAGCTTCTTCTAGAAACTTATAATTGAGATATGAATACACTAGATTGCACAAAAATAAGGTTTTTGCGCCAATTAAAAGACCATAAAAGGTTTTGAGAGGGTTAAAAAAGGTCCGTTGAGCGCCTCCTGGCTATGTCATAATAGATCCGAACACTTGCCCCGGATCGACTTCCATATCATAATTGCTCTAGTAAATAACTAAAGTTAAAGTAGATAGATGGGAGATAGAAGAGAAAAAAACTCATTTTAAGCATCTTTCATAGGTTCTTACTTTACTCTTGGCAGGTTTCTTTGTATGTGTTGTCCGGAAAGAGGAGGACTCAATGATTATTCGTTCGCCGGAACCAGAAGTCA